ATGAATCTTCGGGTACCCATTATGAGATTTATGGAGATTATTTTGTAATAAGAAGTATAAAAAAAGAAATTCGTTCTATATACATTCGAACCACTGTTGGTCATATTTCTTTTTATCGAGAAATCGAAGAAGCTATACAAGGTTTTTGTCGGGCCTATTCATATGGTATCTAATCAGATAGATGGTTGGTCTTGGTATTTAAGCTAGGTAAATTTAGAATACTGGTGTAAATTCAGGTCTTCGCGATTCAACTAGGATCTTTTGAATTTTCTATGTAAATAAAGATAAAGAAAAGGAAGTTTTCCAATCATTCACTCAAATCCATTGTAGAACCGAATCCCACTGAGTGGAATATGGAGGTACTTATGGCAGAACGGGCCAATCTAGTCTTTCACAATAACGTGATAGGTGCAACTGCCATTAAACGACTCATTAGCAGATTAATAGATCATTTCGGAATGGCATATACATCACACATCTTGGATCAAGTAAAGACTCTAGGGTTCCGTCAAGCTACTGCTACATCTATTTCATTAGGAATTGATGATCTTTTAACAATACCTTCTAAAGGATGGCTAGTACAAGATGCTGAACAACAAAGTTTTATTTTGGAAAAACATAATCATTATGGGAATGTACATGCGGTAGAAAAATTACGCCAATCCATTGAAATATGGTATGCTACAAGCGAATATTTGCGACAAGAAATGAATCCTAATTTTAGGATGACTGACCCTTTTAATCCAGTCCATATAATGTCTTTTTCAGGAGCTAGAGGAAATGCATCTCAAGTGCACCAATTAATAGGAATGAGGGGATTAATGTCAGATCCACAAGGACATATGATTGATTTACCCATTCAAAGCAATTTACGTGAAGGACTGTCTTTAACAGAATATATCATTTCTTGCTACGGAGCCCGCAAAGGGGTTATCGATACTGCTGTACGAACATCCGATGCTGGATATCTTACACGTAGACTTGTTGAAGTGGTTCAACACATTGTTGTACGTCGAACAGATTGCGGTACCATTCGAGGGATTTATGTGAATACCCGAAATGGAGCGATGCCAGAAAGAATTTTGATACAAACATTAATTGGTCGTGTATTAGCAGACGATATATATATAGGTTCACGATGCATTGTCGTTCGAAATCAAGATATTGGAATTGGAGTTATCAATCGATTGATAACTTTTCAAACACAACCAATATTTATTCGAACCCCCTTTACCTGTAAGAATACGTCTTGGATCTGCCGATTGTGTTATGGCCGGAGCCCTATTCATGGGGACCTCGTAGAATTAGGAGAAGCTGTAGGTATTATTGCTGGTCAATCTATCGGAGAACCGGGCACTCAACTAACATTAAGAACTTTTCATACTGGTGGAGTATTCACAGGGGGTACTGCAGAATATGTGCGAGCCCCCGCGAATGGAAAAATCAAATTTCATGAGGATTTAGTTGAGCCTACACGTACGCGTCATGGATATCCTGCTTTTCTATGTAATATAGACTTGTATGTAACTATTGAAAGTGACACTATTATACATAACGTGATTATTCCAGCAAAAAGCTTTCTATTAGTTCAAAATGATCAATATGTAAAATCCGAACAAGTGATTGCTGAGATCCGCGCGGGAACACATACTTTTAATTTGAAAGAAAGGGTTCGAAAACATATTTATTCTGACTTAGAAGGGGAAATGCATTGGAGTACCGATGTGTACCATGCATCCGAATTTCTGTATAGTAATGTACATATCTTACCAAAAACAAGCCATTTATGGATATTATCAGGAAAGTCGTGCAGGTCCGAGGCAATCCATTTTTTACTTCCCAAGGATCAAGATCAAATTAACATCCACTCTCTTCCTACCGAAAAAAGAAATATTTCTAACCTTTTAGTAAGTAATGATCAAGTAAAACATAAATTATTAAGTTTCAATACTTTTGGTACAAAAGAAAGGAGGATTACTGATTATTCAATATTGAATCAAATCATATGTAGGGATCATTGTCATTTGATGTATCCTGCTATTTTTCACGATACTTTTTTTTTATTGGCAAAAAGACGAAGAAATAGATTTATTATTCCATTTCCATTCCAATCGATTCAAGAACGAAAGAACGAACTAATGTCCCCTTCCGGTGTCTCGATTGAAATACCTATCCATGGTATTTTTCATAGAAATAGTATTTTTGCTTATTTTGATGATCCTCAATACACAAGACAGAGTTCCGGAATTACAAAATATAGAACTATAGGAATTCATTCCATTTTTCAAAAAGAAGATTTAATTGAGTCTCGAGGAATGAAAGACTTAAAGCCAAAATCTCAAATCAAAGTAGATCGATTTTTTTATATTCCCGAAGAAGTGCATATTTTACCCGAATCTTCTTCCATAATGGTACGGAATAATAGTCTCATTGGAATAGGAACACCAATCACTTTAAATATAAGAAGTCGAGTAGGCGGATTGGTCCGATTAGAAAAGAAAAAAAAAAAAATGGAATTAAAAATCTTTTCTGGAAATATCCATTTTCCCGGAGAGATTGATAAGATATCCCGACACAGTGCCATCTTGGTACCACCCGGAACGGTAAAAAAAAATAAAAGGAAGGAAAAATTGAACAATTGGACCTATGTCCAATGGATCGCAACTACCAAGAAAAAGTATTTTGTTTTGGTTCGACCTGTAATTCTATATGAAATACCGGATAGTATCCATTTTGTAAAACTTTTCCCCCAAGATATGTTCCAGGAAAGGGATAATATGGAACTTAAAATTATCAATTATATTCTTTATGGAAATGGAAAATCCATTCGGGGAATTTCCGACACAAGGATTCAATTAGTTCGAACTTGTTTAGTCTTGAATTGGGATCAAGACAAAAAAAGTTCTTCTATTGAGGAGGCGCTCGCTTCCTTTGTTGAAATAAGTACAAATGGTTTGATTGAGTATTTCCTAAGAATTCACTTAGTGAAGTCTCATACTTCATATATCCGGAAAAGGAATGACCCATCTGGTTTAGGATTGATCTCGGATAATGAATCGGATCGGATCAATCCATTTTTATCTATTCAGTCCAAGGCAAAAATTCAACAATCACTTAGCCAAAATAACGGAACTATTCGTATGTTGTTGAATAGAAATAAGGAATGCCGATCTTTGATAATTTTGTCATCATCTAATTGTTTTCAAATGAGACCATTCAACAACCACAATGGGATAAAAAAAGATCCTAAAATTCCAATTAAGAATTCGTTAGGCCCTTTAGGAATAGCCCTTCAAATTGCAAATTTTTATTCATTTTACCGTTTAATAACTCATAATCAGATCTCAATAACTAAAAATTTGCAATTCAAGGAAACTTTTCAAGTAATTAAATATTATTATTTAATGGACGAAAACGAGAAAATTTTTAAACCCGATCTATCTAGTAACATCGTTTTAAATCCATTCCATTTGAATTGGTATTTTCTCCATCATAATTATTGTGAAAAAACGTTTCCAATAATTAGTCTTGGGCAATTTATTTGTGAAAATATATGTATAGCTCAAACAAAAGATGGACCACACCTAAAACTAAAATCGGGTCAAGTTATAACTCTTCAAATGGATTCTGTAATAATAAGATCGGCTAACCCTTATTTGGCAACTCCAGGAACAACCATTCATGGCCATTATGGAGAAATCCTTTATGAAGGAGATATATTAGTTACATTTCTATATGAAAAATCGAGATCCAGTGATATAACACAGGGTCTTCCAAAAGTGGAACAGGTATTAGAAATACGTTCGATTGATTCAATATCGATGAATCTAGAAAAAAGAATTGATGCTTGGAACGAGTGTATAACAAGAATTCTTGGTATTCCTTGGGGATTCTTCATTGGTGCTGAGCTAACTATAGCGCAAAGTCGTATTTCTTTGGTTAATAAAATCCAAAAGGTTTATCGATCCCAGGGAGTACACATTCATAATAGGCATATAGAAATTATTGTGCGTCAAATAACATCCAAAGTCTTGGTTTCAGAAGATGGAATGTCTAATGTATTTTCACCTGGCGAACTAATTGGATTATTGCGAGCCGAACGAACGGGGCGTGCCTTGGAAGAAGCGATTTGTTACCGAGCTTTATTATTGGGAATAACAAAAACATCTTTGAATACTCAAAGTTTCATATCCGAAGCGAGTTTTCAAGAAACTGCTAGAGTTTTAGCAAAAGCCGCTCTTCGGGGTCGTATCGATTGGTTGAAAGGTCTTAAAGAGAATGTTGTTTTAGGGGGAATGATACCCGTAGGTACCGCATTCAAAAGAATAATGCACCGTTCACGGTCAAGGCAACATAACAAGATTCCCTTGGAAAAAAAAAAATTGTTCGAAGTAGAAATTAGAAATCTTTTGTTTCATCACAAAAATTTATTTGATTTTTTTCATTTCAAAGAAAATTAGACATATATTAGATGATACATTCGAAATCCGGGATTTAATCCTTCTGAAAAGCAGATTCGATTCATCCCTTTAAATGCAGTCATTTGATTTGGTAATAAAGTAAAGTAAGTATAATTATAATAAAATAATAAATAGAAAAAAACCAATGGCCTTATTATTATGTTATGTATTAATGGCCAATCTTCAATACAAGAGAAGGTTCCGTCGGAACAATTATTTATTTCTATTTCAGGATACCAGGTCTTTTTTTTTTTCAAAAAAAAAAAGTGTGGGGATAAATGACAAAAAGATATTGGAACATAACTTTTGAAGAGATGATGAAAGCGGGAGTTCATTTTGGCCATTATACTAGGAAATGGAATCCTCGAATGGCACCTTATATATCCGCAAAGCGTAAGGGTATTCATATTATAAACCTTACTCGAACTGCTCGTTTTTTATCAGAAGCTTGTGATTTGGTTTTTGATGCAGCAAGCAGAGAAAAACAATTCTTAATTGTTGGGACAAAAAAAGAAGCAGCCGATTCAGTAACACAGGCTGCAATAAGAGCTCGATGTCATTATGTTAATAAAAAATGGCTCGGCGGTATGTTAACGAATTGGTATACGACAGAAACGAGACTTCGTAAGTTCAGGGACTTGAGAACGGCGCAAAAGACGGGGAAACTCAATGGTCTTCCAAAAAGAGATGCCGCTATATTGAAGAGACAATTATCTCATTTGGAAACATATCTGGGCGGCATAAAATATATGACGGGGTTACCCGATATTGTAATAATCCTTGATCAGCAAGAAGAATATACGGCTCTTCGAGAATGTATCACTTTGGGAATTCCAACGATTTGTTTAATCGATACAAATAGTGACCCAGATCTCGCAGATCTTCCGATTCCAGCTAATGATGATGCTAGAGCTTCAATCCTATTAATTCTTAACAAATTAGTATTTGCAATTTGTGAGGGTCGTCGTTCTAGCTATATACAAAATTATTGATTAATAATAAGATAAATTAATACTAAGATAAATAAATTTTTAGATTTATGGAATGGGTTATTATACCATTACAAAATTGTGCAAAAAGATAAAAAGAACAAACAGAAATATTATGTGATGAGTAGGTATTCAAAATGGAAAATGAAAGTAAAAAAGGAAATGGTTGAATCAAAATAATTCCCTTTCAAGTTAGATTTTTTTATTTTAGAGGGCAGGGCAATATGAATGTTCTATTATGTTCCATCAACACATTAAACAGATTATACGAGATATCTGCTGTGGAAGTAGGTCAACATTTCTATTGGCAAATAGGGGATTTTCAAGTGCATGCTCAAGTACTTATTACCTCTTGGTTTGTAATTGCTATCTTATTAGTTTCAACCATTCTAGTTGTTCGAAATCCGCAAACTATTCCCACTTCCGGTCAGAATTTCTTTGAATATGTCCTTGAATTCATTCGAGACGTGAGCAAAACTCAGATTGGAGAAGAGTATGGTCCTTGGGTTCCTTTTATTGGAACTCTGTTTCTATTTATTTTTGTTTCGAATTGGTCTGGGGCTCTTTTGCCTTGGAAAATTATAAAGTTACCTCATGGAGAGTTAGCTGCACCCACAAATGATATAAATACTACTGTTGCATTAGCTTTACTTACGTCAGTAGCATATTTCTATGCGGGTATTTCAAAAAAAGGATTGGCTTATTTTGGTAAATATATCCAACCAACTCCAATCCTTTTACCGATTAACATCTTAGAAGATTTCACAAAACCCTTATCGCTTAGTTTTCGACTTTTCGGAAATATATTAGCTGATGAATTAGTAGTTGTTGTTCTTGTTTCGTTAGTACCTTTAGTAGTTCCTATACCCGTTATGTTCCTTGGATTATTTACAAGCGGTATTCAAGCTCTTATTTTTGCTACTTTAGCTGCGGCTTATATAGGTGAATCCATGGAAGGGCATCATTGACTAGTTATCGAAATAGTCTTTTTTTTAGTCCCCCCCAAAAAAGAAAGATCCAATAAGGTAGAAATAAAATTAGTATACGATTTAGTGGAATAAAATAGAAAAAATTCCCTGGGAATTGTAAAAAAAATAGGGTAGGGTGAGGGGTCGAACTAGGTGTATATATAATCTAATCGCTATAAGACAACTCTTTCTTTTTTGGAGGTTTCAAACAATGATTCTCGAATCCGATTGAATCTAAGCACAACTAATTGGTTTACGGTATGGAAGAAACACATGTATATGTTATATTAGATATTCACTAGTTATATACAACTATATATCTAAATTTGTTCTGCTACCACTCTCAATTTAGATGGGATTCAAAAAACAAAGCCCTTCCGTTTCATCTATTCTAATTGTGAATTCAAGACTAAAACAATGAAATAAAGAAAAAGAAAGAACGAAGAATTTAATTTAAAGAAAGGTTCAAAATTTAAGATAAGAAGATAAATTAATTGTTGTTGTATGTATTCAAAAAAAACTACATGGGTACAAACGAAAAGAAAAATAGAAGTAATTTGAATAGTTCAATAAAAATTATTATTTCATTTTGTAATTTTGAATTACACTTCGACTAGATAAAGATAAATATGAAGAATGAAAGAATAAAGTCATAATTTCTTGGTTGATTATATTATTAACTATTTATTTTCTTTATTTTATTTGGAATAGGAGAAACTTATTATGAATCCACTGATTTCTGCTGCTTCTGTTATTGCTGCTGGGTTGGCCGTCGGACTTGCTTCTATTGGACCTGGAATTGGTCAAGGCACAGCTGCAGGGCAAGCTGTAGAAGGGATTGCGCGACAACCAGAAGCAGAGGACAAAATACGGGGTACTTTATTACTTAGTCTGGCTTTTATGGAAGCTTTAACTATTTATGGTCTGGTTGTAGCATTAGCGCTTTTATTTGCGAATCCTTTTGTTTAATCTTTTTTTTTTAATAGAAAAAGAAAAATACATATTCTTTTTTCGGTGGACTTTCTTTGCTGCTCTTGCTTTTTTTTGAAAGTATTTGAAGATTTCACTCCTATAATTTTTTCT